TGTCCGAAGAAGAAGAGCAAAGCAAACGAAGCATGTCCAAAAGTAAACCAACCCCGTGGACTGCTACGAAAAACACCATCGGATTTCAAAGTAGCACGATCTAATTCAAAAATCTCACCCAATTGAGCACGTCTAGCATATTTTTTCACAGTAGCGGGATCGCTATAACTGACTCCGTTGAGTTCGCCGCCATAGAACTCGACAGTTACACCTACTTGTTCGACACTATATTTAGATTCCGCCCTTCTAAAAGGAACATCGGCTCTAACAATTCCGTCTCCGTCTACCAAAACAACCGGAAATGTTTCAAAAAAAGTAGGCATACGACGTACAAAAAGTTCGCGCCCCTCTTTATCTCTAAAGATAGGATGTCCTAACCACCCAACAGCTATTCCATCCCCGTTGTCCATTGAGCCCGCTCTGAATAACCCCCCCTTTGCCGGATTATTGCCGATGTAATCATAAAAAGCTAGTTTTTCGGGAATTTTAGACCAAGCTTCAGATAAACTTTGATTTTCAGCCAACCCAGCACCAATTCTTCGATATATTTCTTGTTGGAAGTATCCTTGATCCCATTGATAACGAGTGGGACCAAATAATTCAATCGGGGTAGTTGCTGAACCATACCACATAGTTCCAGCAACTACAAAAGCGGCAAAAAAGACAGCAGCAATACTACTGGAAAGGACGGTTTCAATATTTCCCATACGTAATCCTTTGTATAGGCGTTGAGGTGGACGTACACTAAGATGGAATAGACCCGCCAATATGCCCAAGGTCCCTGCTGCAATATGATGAGAGGCTATTCCTCCCGGAACAAAAGGATCAAAACCCTCCACACCCCACGCTGGATTTACGGATTGTACCCTTCCAGTTAGTCCATAAGGATCGGACACCCATATTCCAGGACCATACAATCCTGTTACATGAAATGCACCAAAACCAAAGCAAGCCACCCCTGATAGAAATAAATGAATTCCAAAGATCTTAGGCAAATCCAAAGAGGGTTTTCCTGTACGTTCATCAGTAAATATTTCTAGATCCCAATACACCCAATGCCAGATAGCTGCCAAAAAGCACAAGCCCGAAAACACAATATGTGCCCCGGCCACACCTTCGTAACTCCAAATACCCGGATTCGTTACAGTACCCCCTGTGATACTCCAACCGCCCCATGAATTGGTTATTCCTAAACGAGTCATGAAGGGTATAACGAACATACCCTGTCTCCACATTGGATCAAGAACAGGATCAGAAGGATCAAAAACTGCTAATTCGTATAGAGCCATCGAACCGGCCCAACCAGCAACCAGAGCTGTATGCATTATATGGACAGAAATCAAACGACCGGGATCATTCAATACGACGGTATGAACACGATACCAAGGCAAACCCATGGAAATACCCCTTTATCAATGAAAAATAGACACAATGTAACTTTATTGCATTGGAAAAAACTATGCTGTGGACCCTCTTTTTAGTGGATTATCTTGGGGAAAGAATTAATATTTGTTTGATTTGTTTGATTCTTTTCAATTACTTTTAGTAATAATGAAACTATTTTGTTCGTAGGAACAAAAAGAAGCAGATCTATTCTACACCCGATAAGTACCAATACGCAATGGTAGGGGAGTTGATACCATTTTATATGAGTGAATGCATATATATATTTGTTCATCATTCAAAGGACTTATTTGTAATAATTTTCCTTTATTCATTTTGTCTTCTTTATCTTTATCTTTTTTTATAAACTTAGTCAATCTATGGATAAAATATGATAAAGGCCAATATTAGTAGGACACTAAATCCATTGTTACGCTTTCACATCAAAGTGAGATATAGTACTTAATTTTTCTTTTATTTAATGCCTATTGGTGTTCCAAGAGTACCTTTTCGAAGTCCTGGAGAGGAAGATGCATTGTGGATTGACGTATAGTGCGACTTGTCAGATATATTGGGTCATATGGTATTTCCCCATTCTCTTCCCCGATCGAGATATCCTCCCCTTCGCCCAAGAAAGATTGATTGAATTATCAAAAATTTGGAGCGTGAAGTTCAATTAGATCCATTTTTTCGGGAGGGTATACAGATTAATATTATCAATTAGAATAATTTATGGTTATCTTGGTTAGGCCAATAAAATGAAGTATCCAGGCTCCGTTTAGAAAAAAACCGGTAAAAAATCTATTTATGATTACTATTTCTATCATATTCTATTTCTTTATATATTTATAATAGAAGTGATCTCAAACTGTTAATCAATCGAGTAATATGATGAATGCATTGAATATCTGTTGTAAGACATGAAATAAATTGTAAAAAGGAAGTCGTAGCAAAAGGACGTGGTATTGGGGCATTTGTCATATATGTGCAAATCCAAATCGGGCGGATCTTTACTCGGAGTAGAGCATAAACCTAAAAAAATTGAAGAAGCCCATTCAGGAACAAGAAAATTACATCGCGATTGAGATTGTATCTCGATGAAACAATACATCAATGAAAAGTTAGTTAGATAAATTTAGTAATTTTTTTTTATAGATAAACAAAACAGGCCAAAACCCATCTTTTTTGAAAAATGAAAGAAAAGCCCCTTTTTATAAGTTAAAAGCCTGGTATGAAAAAAAAAAAAAAAAATAAAAGAAAGCGCTAGAATCTACATCTACACATTGATTCTTTTTTTTTTTTTCGTTATTTTTGTTGAACCGTATGCATCAAAAGGTGCATGTACGGTTTCTAAGGGATACAACTTTATCCCAATCAACCGACTTTATCGAGAACGATTACTTTTTTTAGGCCAAGGGGTTGATAGCGAGATCTCGAATCAACTTATTGGTCTTATGGTATATCTCAGTATAGAGGATGATACCAAAGATCTATATTTGTTTATAAATTCTCCTGGCGGATGGGTAATACCCGGAGTAGCTATTTATGATACTATGCAATTTGTGCGACCAGATATACAGACAATATGCATGGGATTAGCCGCTTCAATGGGATCTTTTATTCTGGTCGGAGGAGAAATTACCAAACGTCTAGCATTCCCTCACGCTTGGCGCCAATGAGTTTTTTATTTGATTTGAGAGAAAAAAGAAGACTATGCCTTCGCGCTATATGAAATATGAATATTAAGTAATAATAGCATGGCACTTCGAATTCGATATGATAAATTTTTTTAACCCTTAAATTATGTATCGAAAGAGTAGTATGAGATAAAAGGTATTTCCGATTTTATCTAATCTATCGGGAGGCCTATTTCAGCGTCACAAACTTTTTTGTTTTCACGCCGGGAGGCTCTTAACAATATTTAGGTTATGAAAGAATATGAAAATAAAAAAAATCTTGTTTTTTTATTTGAAAAAAAAAAAAAAGAAACTTTGGGATTGCTAAATAACAGACGAAATAAATATATAAAGCAACGGAGCCATCATAGTATTTTTGAACTACTCCAAAAACAAAAAGAAGGGTGGTTATTGGATCATTTACCAACCCGAGTCTGATAGACCCTATATTTAATTTATTTGATATTTAAGTAAGGTAAAAACGAATTCCATTATAGAGCCGTATGCAATGCGTAAAAGATGCCTGTACGGTTGTTCAATTATATATTTTATTATTCTTTATCTCTTCACCTTATCATCATGCGAGATAGAATAAACATTTATTATGTTATATCATCAGGGTAATGATCCATCAACCTGCTAGTTCTTTTTATGAGGCACAGACGGGAGAATTTATCTTGGAAGCGGAAGAACTTTTGAAGCTGCGCGAAACCGTCACAAGGGTTTATGTACAAAGGACAGGCAAACCCTTATGGGTTGTATCCGAAGATATGGAAAGAGATGTTTTTATGTCAGCAACAGAAGCCCAAGCTCATGGAATTGTTGATCTTGTAGCGACTGAATAAAAAAGAAAAAATAACAAAAATTTCAGACGAATTGGTGATTTGAGATTTTATCTTCTTACCGGATTTAATATTCTATTCATTAATCTATTAATATAGAAATAAAATAATTCATAATCATCCGGTTAAGATCGATCTAAACCAGCCCATTATGTATATGATTCAATATGCCAACTATTAAACAACTTATTAGAAACACAAGACAGCCAATCAGAAATGTCACGAAATCCCCCGCTCTTGGGGGATGTCCTCAGCGACGAGGAACATGTACTAGGGTGTATGTGCGACTCGTTCAGATCATGGGCTAGGACAAAAGAAAGAAAACAATTGATCCAGTATCAACGATCAGTACCAGTGAATAGACTAGAATGGAAGAACTCCATTCAATATCTAAAAATCAAAAAGATCTATCCTTCTATTGTGGTATCAAATGTATGGTTTCCGTTGGTGCAAATCCAATCAACTCCGTTTTAAATTTAAGATGAGAAAGAATTCTCCATTGATAGCAAATGATATCCATTAAGCAGGGGAAATACTATTTTAAAAAGCAGAAAAATTATGCCTTACTCTTGCAAGAACGGACTAACAGGGTCAGCTACTCAGCTAATCTTCATAATTAAATACCGTTACTGTATAAGTAGATCTCATTGTGAAAGACCTCGTACTGGATAATTATGGGTAGAGCCAAAGAGTGTGAACTGTACAAGTTAACAATAACATTGATTAAATGAAAGAAGGGCTCCGGTGTATAGAGAGGACCTCACCGTTTAAGAAGTAACCATAGAAACGATGGAACCCACTATATCCATTTATATTTACTACTTTTATGTGTTTTTGATACCTAATATCAATACAATTTTTTCTAGGCATTTCACCTAGAAAAAAAAAAAAAAAATCGTGGTCGGGAAGGTTATAGTAGCAAAAGCCATTGGAATTCAAATTTTATACATTGGAAGAATCCGTTTTGTTATTAATAGACTAGGATACGGGAAGGGAATAACTGAAAGAAAGGAAATCGATTAGTTATTCATCAAAGTTTCATTTATTCAATGACCAGAATTAAACGAGGGTATATAGCTCGAAGACGTAGAACAAAAATTCGTTTATTTGCATCAACCTTTCGAGGGGCTCATTCAAGACTTACTCGTACTATTACTCAACAGAAAATAAGAGCTTTGGTTTCGGCTCATCGGGATAGAGGTAGACAAAAGAGAGATTTTCGTCGGTTGTGGATCACTCGGATAAATGCAGTAATTCGCGAGAATAAAGTATACTTTAGTTATAGTAAATTTATACACAATCTGTACAAGAGACAGTTACTTCTTAATCGTAAAATACTTGCACAAATAGCTATATTAAATAAGAGTTGTCTTTATATGATTTCCAATGAGATCATAAAATAAAGAGATTGGAAGGAATCCGTTGGAATAGTTTAAATGGAGTTCCCTGGAGAATGAACTCTGGGAAGGTAGAGTAGAAATTAGTATGATAAAATATGATAAAGTCATCAAAATGAAGAAAGACGTTAAATAAAAAATATTTATTCCTCTTCTCCCATTTTTTTTCTTACGACAGGACATTTCGATTTTACGATTTTTCGAACAAAAAAAAAAAACGTCAATCCGCATTTGAGTTTGGATTGGAATTTTATTTTGATTCAATTCAATTGAAGAGTCAACCTATTTTTTTTCTGGTTCTAAGACCAGCAGCTCTAGCGGTTGACTCGCTTCTTTCAAATTGTTTCTCATTATTAAGAAAAGGTAACGGAGATAAAATACGAGCTTGTTTTATAGCAATAGTAATTAATCGTTGTTGTTTTAAGGTCAATCTATTCACCCGTCTAGATAATATTTTTCCTTGTTCGCTAATAAATCGACTAATTAAACTCATGTTTCTATAATCAATTCGATCCCCCGATTGGATCGGAGGCAAACGCCTACGAAAAGATCGCTTAGATTTAAGAAAGATTCGCTTGGATTTATCCATGGTTTGTTTATTCCTTATCCTGAAAATCCCAATCCTATTTCTTAATTCTACATCATCTTTGATCCGATCGAAATAGGATTTGGTTTGTTTATATTTATTTGTTTCTATTTAAATAAATAAAAAAAAAATTTAAAAAAATTATATATATATATTGTTATATATAATATGTAATTTTTCATCTTCCTTGGAAGACTGACACACGAGCGATCGGTTCGATCTATTTCTTTATCTCCCCATGAATCGTATGTTTGTAACAACAGGGACAGAATTTTCTCAATTCCAATCGACTAGGCGTATTGTGTCGATTCTTTTGAGTAATATATCTGGAAATGCCCATTGATTCCTTATTAACACGATTTCGAACACAACTGGTACATTCCAAAATAACCGTTACTCGGACATCTTTACCCTTAGCCATGAACCTCCTTTGGTTTTTGATTCACTCAATTCTTTAATTTTCCGACCCGAAGCAAGGAAGAAGAAAGGACACAAAAATAGAAGCAGGTAACTCGAAATCAAATTATGAAAGAAATATTTTGTTGCAATCAATATAGTAATAAATAATAAGTAATATAATGATTTCTAACTATATTTATAATTTTTAATTGCCGTACAGTATTTCATTTTCAGTTAAGTATCTTGTATGATATTGTTGCCCCAACCACCGCATTTCCGTTCTATTATTAATTTAATTTGAGCCTGAGCCCGAGTTCATAGTTTCACTGAGGGTGAAACCGCTTTTTCTTTGTTTTTTTTTTTTTAGAAAGAATAAGTAAAAAAAGAAAAAAAGAAAAAACAAAGAAAAAAAGAAGGGAGGGGTAGGGATTAGTTACAGATATTTGATTGTATCTCTAATCTTCTTCCCCCTTCCCATATCAATAGCTAGAATGAAAAAAAGGGGAATATCAACGCATCCGGAAAAAAACGATTGATCTCTATCAATAAACCTGCTAAAGCCCCGAACCATAGAGTACTTACTACCGGTGCCACGGAGAGATATGTTTTTAGATCTCGCATTTTAAAAACTCCTCTTTCTGTATTCGTTATTGTAATTTTATTGTAATTTGTAATACCTAATGGTAATACATATATGACCGGATGTGTATATGTAGTTAATGACTTACCACTTGTACGCGGAGTTCCTAATTCAAATTGAAATGTACAAAATAGATATTTATTTAAAGAAAAAAATACGTCCATTTCCGCCTTAAATTCCTAAAAAATATTAATTTTTTGTGGTAGATTTCATATTTATTTCATACTTTATATAAGTCTTTTACCATATTATATGTTTGTTATATGATATATGAGACCAAAAGGAAGAAGGAAGAAATGATAAGATAGTTTGTGTATATCAATGTAGGAAATAAAGATGTGGAAAACAAGGCAGGGATTCTCTACAATGACACTGTAGACCAATTGAAAGGGATGTAGCGCAGTTTGGTAGCGCGTTTGTTTTGGGTACAAAATGTCACGGGTTCAAATCCTGTCATCCCTACCTATTACTTATCTTCTGAGCAGTAACGAGGGATCAATTGAGATCAATTAATAAAATTGTACATATTTAATTAAATAAATATTTAATTTTTATTTTTTATAGTATATATATATGC